TAGGAGTTGTGAGTTTTTCTATTTCTCTGCAAACCGAAGATCCACAAGTATAGCTGGGAACTTGGGATATCTCCAATTAGTGCCGTCTTGTGCTTACAGTCGGCTACCATCCTGGCTAGGGGCGTTTCCACCCTTTAAGTGGATCTTCCCAATTCTACCGGACGCGCCTGGATTCGGAAAAGTGTAGCGAACCTGGTACCATCCAGCATTGTCTTTGGTACGCAGGGACCTACTTCGAAAGGCTCTCTAGCTTTTTAAGCTAAAGGGGTCCTCATGGTATCCCAATCAATCCACCAGGTTGGGTTTGCTATTAACGGCTGCTGAGGTGTAAGTATAGTTTGAAGGGCTTCGTCAGGCAAGAAAACCCCTTCATCCCTAATTTGGACTCAAAGTGAAACCTATCCCATCACGAGTTGGTTTCCTGGATAAAGATCTCTTATCTGGAGGCAGTCGTGTTATTTTCTCTTTTTTTCAGAGCAGCAGTTTAAAGCCTTCAACTCAACTAGCGACTTTGGCTATTAAACCTCGACGGTGTTCCCTTCCTTTTCAGACTGCCATAGACGAGAACTTGTCGGTAATCAGCACACTCAGACCGTTTCCCACCAATAACTTGCTCTCGGAATAACAACATTTCTCGGACTGTAAGCGCTCACTGACTATATACGAGAAAAGTGGAGTCAGGCTATTTTAGTAGCTAGTAAAAGAGGACATCAGACCAGTAACAAGAAGGAGAATCCGCTTGTTGCTATCATCCTGCCCGCTATTCCTGTAAGGAATAGAGTCAGGGCTGCCCTTTTCTTTAGTAGCTTTTCGTAGCTAGGTAAGTAATTGCATTCCCGGATCGCTATTCCTGACGTTAGGAATGGCGGGCCGGGGAGGAGAAGAAGAAAAGGTGCGCCATCGTTAGGTCCAGGCTCTATGAGGCGACTGGAAAGATATACTTTCTACTATAAATTAGAGAAACATTAGGTAGAAGGCAATAGCTCCTATCCCAGTGCGATAGAAACAGACCCTTCTTGGCCACTAGCTCCTAGTTCGTGCGGTAGAAAAAGGCTCCCTTGGCTCAGGCAAGGTCTCAGATATAGATAAGGAAGAGGCACCAAGCTTCCCAGCAGGTAGAAGTGCTTCACACGATGGGAAGCACGCACGGACACAAATCAATACAATATATTTATTTATATATAGAAAAAGATAAATGTAGCAATCATACACTGACTGATTCGAGTCCAGGTAGGGCAGTGCAACAACCCTTCTTACAGCACAAGAAAGGGCACAAAAACGACTCCACTGGGTAGTACTTAGTAGCTGCTCCGTTGGTTAGTGTGCCGATCCTCTCGGATCGGTTTCACTCCACGGGTTCGGTTGCTTATCCCCTTTTTCATTAAGATTGGGTCTCTCTACCAGGTGTTCTGCCCATGGCTTCCGGGGGTATTCACGTTTGGCATATGCCTGCGTTGACCGAGATCTTTGGAGATGATTCCGTACTACAATTTGGTGGAGGAACTTTAGGACACCCTTGGGGAAATGCACCCGGCGCTGTAGCTAATCGAGTAGCTCTAGAAGCATGTGTACAAGCTCGTAATGAAGGACGCGATCTTGCTCGCGAAGGTAATGAAATTTTCCGGGAGGCTAGCAAATGGAGTCCTGAACTGGCTGCTGCTTGTGAAGTATGGAAGGAGATCAAATTCGAATTTGACGCAGTGGATACTTTGTAATCCAGTAATTAACATTTGGTTTATTAGTTTCATTTCAATTCAATCAACTCGGCCCAATCTTTTACTAAAAGGATTGAGCCGAACCCAATGATTCTATTGTAGATGTTTTGGATAGCTACATATTTCTCTAGATATCCAAGATCTTAAATACAAAATATAAGACCAAACGCAACTCTTTCTATTATTGCGTTGGATCCACAATTAATCCCAGGGGCTCTTAGGGTTGGTGTATTCTTTTCTATTTCGCAGTTTCGTCCCAAGCTTCTTCTACCCATCCTGTATATTGTCCGTTTCGTTCCGTGTTGGAATAGAAACTTATTCTATTAGTAGACGAGATTTTACGAAAAAGTGCATTTATAGGAGAACAAATATTTCTTTTTTCGATACGAATTTTACACAATACGAGAGCCACCGCTATTTCGAATTGAAAAGGGGTCGTATATAGCGAAGTGATACTCCGGGGTCTCACAAAAAAAGAAAAAGAATGATTTCTTTCAATTGACTATTCATCTATTGTATTTTCATGTAAATAGGGACAAGAGAGCTCTATGAAAAAATGGTGGTTCAATTTGATGTTATTTAAGGGTAAGGGGGAATTAGAATACAGGTGTTGGTTAAGTAAATCAATGGAGAGCCCTGGTCTGGTCCTATTAAAAATCCCAGTGTAAGCGAGGAACTGATTAGAAATGATAAGGATAAAAACATTCATAGTTCGAGTGATAGTGACAGTTCAAGTTAAAGAAAATTCGCTGGTGTCAGGGACATTCATAATTTCATCTCGGATGACACTTTTTTGTTAAGGATAGTAATAGGGACAGTTATTCCATCTATTTTGATATTGAAAATCCAATTTTGGAACTAGACAATGCTCATTCTTTTCTGAGTAAACTAGAAAGTTCTAATTCTAATGAAAGCGAAAGTTCTAATGAAAGCGATGTAACTCAAAAATACAGGCATTTATGGGTTCAATGCGAAAATTGTTATGGATTAAATTATAAGAAATTTCTGTATCTTTGTGAACAATGCGGATATCATTTGAAAATGATTAGCTCAGATAGAATCGACCTTTTGGTTGATCCAGGTACTTGGGATCCGATGGATGACGGCATGGTCTCTATAGATCCCATTGAATTTGATTCAGAAGAGGAACCTTATAAAAATCGTATTGATTCTTATCAAAGCAAGACAGGATTAACGGAGGCTGTTCAAACAGGTACAGGGCAACTAAATGGGATTCCCATCGCAATTGGGGTTATGGATTTTCAGTTTATGGGGTGGGATCCGTAGTAGGCGAGAAAATCACTCGATCATTATCAAACCGACTGCAATCTTTTTCTGTCCGCGAGGATCCCACCAGAGCGCCTTCTACTTCTAATAGGCCGTGGACTAGATCAGAATCATTCTCAACGAGTCCAGAAGAAGTGATCCCGTTTTTTCATCGGGTCCGGGTAGAGACCAAAGGTCTTGAGCGACCGATCCGGCAGAACAACTCAAAAGATAAAGAAGTCTCGTTAATTTCTTCATGCTCGTTCCAAGTTCGAAGTACCATTTGTACAAATAAGAATCCCCTTCGTTACACGATTTCTTCTTCATATAGATAGATATAGGGGCAATTACTTAGAAGTACATTTTGTGCAACAGCCCTCCCTATCTGATAGAAAAGGATCCCATGATCTTGAACCGATCTTACCTGGGATCGCAAATCCCAAGTTAGTCTATGAAGAGCAGATCTAATTGTATTAGTGTCTATAATTGATTTCTTCTGTGTAATACTAATCGATAGGGCCTCATTCTCATTGGTAAGTGCTACAAGATCTCGTGCATTGGAACCCATGGTTATGGACCCGAATCCATTAGTATGGAACATTTTCTTTTCCAAGTGAAATCCCCTAGTATATGAAAGAGTGAAAAAGTGCTTTCGTTGTTGTGGAATAAAAAGCCTTCGTATCTTAATGCATGTATTTAATTTATTCGGGGCTATTAGAGCGGGATCCACTTTTTGGGGAATATGAGTCGAAGCAATAACAAGAATATTTCTAGTGGAACATCTTTCACAATCCCTGGAGAGATAGTTCACTAATAGACCGAGGGATAAGTAATTCGACTCATTCACATCCAGATCATGAATGTTTGGAATCCATATTATGCAAGGAGACATTGCTTTTGCTAATTCGAATTGAAGGGTGATATAAAATCGGCCTATTTCCGACATCATATCGATAGTTAGCGCATTCATCATAGTTAGAAGCTCCAGCTCCGTATCAAGGTCACGATCGATATCGTCACTAGCATCAATATCGTCACTATCATCATCGATATCATCAATAAGAAACCCTTTAGATAGATATGTATCAAAGATCAGGTATTTTGGGAAATGCTGTTGTCCCGCTCTCCTGACTATCGAAGACTCGAGCTGACGAAACCATTCGACCAGGTAAGAGGGGGCTAAAAAGAGAAAAAAGAGATTAGTAAGTAGTTGAGCCTTTTTCCTTCTTTTTCGCGGTGAATTGACCCCCGGGCATGGTTTAGGCGGGTTTTGCTTTAAAATGGCGGGCCGTCATTTTCGTTCTTTTTCTTTATTTGGCGCTCTTTTAGGCTGGTGGTGGAGTGAATTGAGGGACCGACGGATCGTTGTGATAGCCGTGGTGAGTCGAATAGTAATATTCCTTCATAATGTCATAGATAGATTCAACTTGAAAGACCGGTTTTCTTTTGTTGTTTAGTGAATCGATCCAGGTTGTTGTACTGAAAGTGGGAAGCAAATGAATCGAGTAGCGAACCTGTAGCAGTAGAAAGGATGTACTAGAGGGAAATTAAAATCCATGTTCCTAAGGACAGATGAAGCGAATGGATAGCTCGTGGTGGTATTCGCTTCGTTTGCTTTTTAGTGGCTTGTTGCCTCTCGTAGGCCAAATTCAGATCTCAATAAAAATAAAGCAGTGCCGATCGTCAGTGAATAGGCTTTCGCCTGTCCCTCTCATCATAGGTTTCATTCCTTGCTTCTCTTCACTTCAATCGGAATGCTCTTCTTTTGATAACTACCTTTCATTAGTCATTAGTATTGGAAAGCTCTGTCCTTTCTTTGTATTGGGCACGGTTATTCTTTGGGACTTCGGCTGAGCCGTACCTTTACCTTCTTGGGGTTGAGTTCGATACTCATGTCTATTAGTAACAACTTGGGGCAGCTTAGCAAGTTTAGCGACAAATGGAAGCATGCTCGGTTTCTTGATCAGTTTTCTCCTTAAAGTCACACGTTTTATGTTTATAGAGTCACTATGAGTTCCTCCTTCTCCGCGCGCTTCTTTAGTTCAGTTGCCTTTTTCCAATAGGGCGGGGTTCCAGTTTTTTTGGTATCAAAGGTTTGGAGAATTCGGTTTTTTCATTCGTGCTTTAGAGGCAACGTTCTATTCTATAAGGAAAGGAATGTAATCGAAGAGGCCAGCCTAAAAGCACAAAAAGGGAAGCAACTTGTCCACAAGCTTGATGTTCAAATAGTGGTCTTTTTCCTAGTAGCTAGTTTTGAGTTCCCCTAGTTCAGCTACTCGAGGGCAAATCAACGTTCATAAGGCACGGAGAGATGTTAGGCGAGAAAGACTAATCTTCGAATTCCGCTTGAAAACGAGTCCCGTCCTTGCTTTTCTAAGAAGTTACTATCCCCTCGGGCAAGCATAAGATAAGATTTGTATGAAAGAGATTTCGTTTCACCGTTTGACTCTGTTGACTCTGAAGCTTGATTTCACACTGACAGGTTTGAAGGAAATTTAATTCACTAACCCTTTCCCACTACTTCTTTCACTTTCTTTCTGCTTAACGCATGAGCAACCTGGTTGTGCCGCCCAGGCTTGTGTTTCCACACAAAGTCATATTCTTGCAAGAATTCCTGCCATCTCGCTTGCTTAGGGGACAGCTTTTTCTGCGTCTTGAAGAAGGTGTTAGCAACATTGTCAGTCACTACAACAAACTTTGTTCCCAACAAATAGACTCGCCAGGTATGAAGGCAATGCACCACAGCTGTCATTTCCTTCTCATGTGACAAGTACTTCTGCTCTGCCTCATCTAACTTCCTACTAAAGAAAAGAAATAAAAACCTTCCTGAACCAGCACTCCTCCAATGGCTTTGTCTGAGGCATCCGTGTGAACTTCGAAAGGCAACTCGAAGTCAGGCAATCGTAGGACAGGTTCTGTTGCCACTTCAGCCTTAAGCTTGTCAAATGCTTCTTGGCATGCCACTGTCCACTGCCACTTGTGATCTTTCTTGAGTAAATCCGTGAGAGGCCCCTGTAACAATTTCCGATAATAGTTAGCCAAGCCAAGAAAAGACCTTAACTCGGACACTTTGGTGGGTGGAGTCCAATCCACAATGGCCTGCACTTTCCTCCCATCCATTCTAACCTGGCCTTTGCTAATCAAATGCCCAAGGCCTGTCAGGCAAAATCACACTTTTACATCTTTACATATAGCTTGTGCTCCCTTAACTGAGTGAGCACTTTCCTAAGGTGGGACAAGTGATCCTCTAGGGACTCATTATAGACAACAATGTCATCAAGATAGACAACAAGAAAGCGATCAATATAGTTATAAGTTATAAAAGACATCACTCATCAAATTACAGAAGGTAGCCGGGTCATTTGTAAGCCCAAATGGCATGACAAGGAACTCGTAAAGCTATATCTGGTAACAGAAGTGGTTTTAGGCTCGTCTCCTTCTGCAATTCTGACTTTTCAATAGCCCTCACGTCAGGTCACTATTGTCACTAACGGCTTAAGTGATCGAAGCTCTCTCTTCAACTTCTCAATTTTACTAGCACCATGGCCTACAATCAATATGTCATCCACATAAAGTAAGAGAATGATAAAATCATCAGCGGAAACCTTCGTCACAAAGACACAATGGTCAGATATAGTTCTGTTCTGCTGAAGCCTTGATTCACCATAAAGGAATCCATTTTCTTGTACCACTGTCTTGGAGCTTGTTTCAACCCATAGAAACTCTTTCTCAACTTGGCTTCTCAACTTCGTCGACCCTTTATCTTCACTTCTCCCAGCGCTGCTCAAGAATCATTCTGGTATCTACTACTCCGGTACCTACTATTCTTTCTATTCTTTCTGAACCTGGGGCTTCGCTTGCTCGCCCACTTATCCATGCGTTCTTTGGTAGGCAACATAGCATCTTTTTGTTTTCCACTTCCAAGAAAGACTTGAGTGAATTAACCATTCGCTTACTCTTCTCCTTCGGATCCTCGCTTTTTGTTATTAGAAATCTTTCTTACTTGGGTAGCCGGATCTTGATAATTAGAATGGGCAAAGCTCTTCCTTTGGTGATGAAGTTGGGCCGTCTTTATTATGTCAATTCTGGGTCAACCATATTCCCATCCTCGGCTTTCAGCCTCAGAGACTTTCCAACCTTTTCGGTAGGAAGGATCACTACAACTTTACTCAGGTCGGGCACTACCCAATGAGAAAGTACCGGTTACAGTACAGGATACCACAACTAATTCACGACTCCTCAAACAAGTGATAAAATTCGTTTGAGGAGTCGTGCCCTCAACGGAAGCGGAATGGCAAGATCAGGCTGCACAGCACTTCAGATAGTGGCAGCAAATCTCACCTTTTTCAGGCAGCCTACTAGCAGAAAATGAGAATCGGCTGAGGAAGGCTACGGCGAGAGAGAGCGCGACCTTAAGCAATTGATTTAGTTGATGGAGTAGCCTGACCTGAACAGTAGAACTATCAGTAAAAGGGGAAGGAAAAACGAAGAGAATGACGAGGAACTTCACATACATCAATAGTGAGAGGGGATAAGATAAGAGAAGACAGGAGATCATACAGAAAGCTATATCATATGAAGAGTCCCGCTTTTATGGTCATAAGATTTTGCCCTACAGTGATCTCACCTGGTGAACCTGTATTCAATGAAGCAAGCATCCCGCCCGGACCGCTCATGCGCAACCGAAAGAAAAGAAAGAAGCGATGAAGCGAGCTCGTGAAACTTTCTGGCTTGGTTGCCCTAATGGAATGTGACCCCATTCCGTGGCTTCAATCGGACCGTCCTTCCACTGCTTCAACTGCAGATGCGGCTGACCTAGATGTCCCATCAATAGCGAAGGAAGAGCCCGATAGTCCAGTAGCCATTGATCTTGTCGATCCACCCGGCGGAGGAAAAAGAAAGGATCTTGGGATAGAAATAGCTATTTTACCGAAGGGATCCAAACCAGCTATAAAAGAAAGGTTTTTAAAAAGACAGTTGATCCACCTGAAGCAAAGGCAGGTTGCTTAAAACAGCATACCTTCCATATCGAGATCGTGATCCAGATCCGTATACGAGGCTATAAGCACCAGAGCAAGGACCAATAGCAGTGGATCGGGAAGTCTCTCCAATAGTAGACCCGAATGTCTCTTTTTAGGTTTGTTTAGTAGCTAAAGCTACCCTTCCCTTTTCTTCTTTGACTTAACTCTTGTTGAGGGAGAGCTCTTAGTAATGTAATTTCATTGATGGACATCTTCAAGGAAGTTCTCGAAGTCAAGGTTTTCTTCTTCACTTTGATGATTGATTAGTTCCGGGGCGAATGGAATGGGCAGACGAGTTGGTTCGGTTCTTTCGAGACCAAAGACAGGGCATAGTTACCCCTTACCTCAGCGGAAGAGGAAATTCTATTATGAATCATACATTCTAATTCTCATTCTTGTAGCGGGGTCTTCTTCTTCCTTGTCTAGTCCCATTCGCGGTCTTGGTGAGGCGGAATGCTTTCGATTCCTTGCAAGCCTTGGATTCTCTGTCCAAGCCCTCCAAAGGTGGCAGTGAATGCTTTTTCCTTTTTAGAAGTAGGGGCATCAGATGGAGTGCCAGCGATTTCAGTTGCTGCCCTTCTTGAGGCACGAGCGATGTAAACAACCTCTTTCTTGTCTTCTTTCGTTCCTGGTTGAACTGGCCCCTAAGGAAATCCATTCTCCTTGAGCTTTTAGCGATTGAATTCCGTCTCTCGGTCTGTCCTCCTATTCGAGCAAGCCTAAGGCTTTCTTTTGTATCAGCATTGGCTTTTTTGTTTTAGCCAGTGTACCAGCTTTCCCGCCTTCAGTCCTTCTTTTTCATTCTCTTTTTCTTGGAAGCATTCTTAGTGTGTTAAGGGTCAATGACTTTTGAGAATGTCTACCTCCGCAAGTAAGGATTTTTCTTTCTTACCTCACTCGGCTCAGTGATTGAAGTTGCTCGCCTAGCGGTTAGTGGGCTATCTTATATACCTAAGAAAGAAACTAAACTTTACCCTAAAGTAGGGGGCCAAGCGATATAATTTTGTCTTCCCTTAGTTACCTTATCCGTCTTCCTATTCGATATCGAGTGTAAGAAAGAGGTCTAGCACCTTTCCCGTATCGCTTAGTGGTCGAAGACGTGGAAGTTCGATTTGCTTTTATTTGAGGTCTAGTCTGCTGGAAAGCTTTACTTTCTTACTGTTGAACGACTCCGATCTGCAGATCTTTGAGGTTGAAGATCTCGCCTAGCGGGAAGGATTGTTGCTAGATTCTATACCAACGCATTCTCTCCATCAAAGAGTCCTAATCCAAGCAGGGCGCTGTTCTTGCTTTGGTTAACTCAGCTGTGATTGGATCGCTAACGTCTTTAAAGGGAGTGTCCCGAGGGGAAGAGGAGGTAGCTGTTCGTGCTATAGTTTCATCAGCTGCTATTGGAATACTTTCTTTAATTAGGTGGTATTTTAAGAGAGAGGCTGCCTTAGGTTGAGTTTAGCGGTAGAAGAGGCTTTTGCTCCTACAGAATACCTTGCTTCAGATCGCAATGGAATAAGGTCAAAGGAGCGTGGGGAAGGGGAGATTGGTTACTATTTCACGATGGAAAGAATAGCGAATAGCCTAATTTCGTAGCCAAGTCAGTAGACTTGCCAACTGATCCGAGTTTTCTATGGCTCTGGTATGGGAAGAGGTCAGTGCTGCTTTCCTTTCTTACTGTATTGCCTTATCCTTGATTGATTCGGCATTACCAGCCTTAGGAATCGATCTAGATGCAGCATTTCCGGTCGAATAAGAAGTAATTCCTCTTTGCGTAGAATGCATCAGGATGGGAACAAGCGTTTATTATTAAAAAGAATATGACAGCATGTCTTTCCTGTCTTTGTCAATAGAATGTATTGAATTATCAATACAGTTTTTCTAGCTGAAGTGTTCACGTAGGTCAAATAGCTTCTATAGCTCAATCCAATAGTAAGAGTAAGTAATCAACGGAGATAGAGTCAAGCGGTTCAACCAAGGCTTCTAAGGAGAGCGGGGCAAAGTCCT